CGTAATGGATCTTGAAGTACTATTTCTGCATCTCCCTGACCAAATCCGCCCACATTAGGATTACTTGTCAACGGTTGATCCAATTTGATAGATTCGCCTTCTGAAATAAGAAGTTCTGGCCCACGAGGGATAATATCAACCACTTGACGTCCATCCAATGTATCCGCTATGGTTATTTCGTATCCCCCCTTTTCTTTGCGTAGGATTTTGCTTACTATACCTGATGCTGTAGCATTATAAACTGTATTGTTACTCTTGCTCCCGTCAGGATAAATCTGGCCCCTTCCCCTGTTTCCCCCTACGTAAATAGGATATTTTAAGAAGTGAATGTCTTTCTTAGTAGCGGGGTCGGGGGAAAGAATAGGAAAGGTTATTTCACTATATTTCTGACCAGGAACGGGGCCTATGACAAGAATATTTTTTTGATTGGGGCGATAGCTCTGAAAAGACAGATTGCCCATCTTTTCTTTTATCTCGGGAGAAATACGATCGGGAGGGGCTAATTCAAAACCCTCTGGTAAAATAAGAACAGCCCCCACATTCAAAGCCCCTTTTTTACCATTAGCAAGAACTTGTTTCAGTTGCATATCATAAGGAATTCGAACAACTGCTTCAAATACAGTATCGGGAAGTACCGCTTGCGGAACCTCAATATCAACCGGTTTATTAGCTAAATGGCAATTGGCGCATACAATACGTCCAGTCGCTTCTCGTGGATTTTCATAACCCTGCTGTGCAAAAATGGGATATGCATTTGAAATGGATGTACGAGTTATGATATATATCATGAGCGATATGGAAATAGATCGAGTAATCTGTTCCTTTATCCAAGAAAAAGTCTTTCTAGTTTGCATGGTCCAAGCATTGATCCCCAAAATTTCTACAATAAATTGGGGTAGGTCACTAATGAAGTTTCCTATCCACGATTCTGTTATTTACTGGAAAATTTGACTGGATTAATAGAAATGAATTTCTATTTTTATAGGAATATAGGAGGAATCCGCGGGATAGCTATAAATAGAAAGTGATTTTCAACGCTTTGCTTATATACAACTGCAAAGTAAGAAACATTATAATTGGATTAGGTAGATAATTTTTCAGTCATTCATTGAATGATAAATCACTACAAGTGAGGGAGATACGCGATTTAAATAACGGAAAATCCAATATTTGAAAATTGTATCTACAATGACTGGAAAAGTGGAAACAAGGCCAGATATAATTTGATCATTATGAACAAATCCAAAATCCTTGTAGACAAAGCCAATCAGCAGTTCCCAACCATGCGGCGAATGAAATCCGATACACAAATCAGTTAATAAAAGAAGAGAAAAAGCTTTTATTGTGTCACTTAAGTTATATAGGAATTCCTGAGCCCAAGAGTTAAGAATAAAAAGTTCTTTATTACCCAAAATAGAATAACCGCTTAGAATAATGAAACAGATTATATTTGTCGAGAAGTGCAAAATCGTATGAATACGACTCTCGTTGTGTATCTTGATTAATTGGATTGTTTCTTTGTGAATTCCTATACCAAGGTTTTGTAGATGTGTCTCCGAGTATTCCTTGATCATTTCCTCTAACAAGAGAAGTTCCTCTAATTCTATAAATTTTTCTAGAATACTCTTTTCTTCAATATCATTCAAAAAAGTTTCGGATTGCCTAGTATTACACCAATTAGTAACCCAAGATTCCAGACTTTTTTGAAATGAGAGAGAAATCCACCAGGGCAAAAATACTAGAGATGCAAGATATAAAAGAGGAGTCAATGCTTTCTTTTTTGCCATTTTTCACTGTGAATTGTTAATGAACCCATCTCATCCGTCGACTCTATATACTCTAATATTTCTCTCACGCATCAGTTCTATGACTATTAAAAGTCTCAATTCCAACAAGTAAAAAGGCGGGAATTTCCTTATTTAGAAATGGTTGATTATGAGATATTTCAATTTTTTCTTATTTTTTTTATTGAATTGAGTTGTGTATATTTCGATACATAGAAATAGAAAAGATCCCCAAAAGAGTTTTTTTATACTTGTTCCATATATGTCTGCTTTGACTCGAATGAATGTTCTGAAGAAACCTCGATTAAGTTATGTTATCTATGTTATAGAATGATTCTTGCGTTTTTGCCCTTCTGCTGAGAAAGCATTTATTTCTCGGCTCATTTCTTAAAATACTTCAATTGGTACACGCAAGAAATAGGCCAATTCAGCAGCTTTTTGTTCCATTTCCCGTGGAGTAAAATTCTCATCAGTACGAGTCAATGGAATGGCTCCCTGGCCTCTGATATCCATATAAAGGACACGCCGAGCATAAATACCCTCTTTAACTTCTATTCTGATGGACTGAATATCTTTTATAAAAAATTGGAGTAAGACCCGACGATTTTTTCCAGGAAATCCCCAACGAAAGATACACACTATTCCGTCTTTTCTATCAAATCGATCATAACCACTACCTACATTCCACGAAATTGTGCACCACAAATAGGAGCTAATAAAAAGACCCGCGATCCCATAGAAAGACATCACAATTCCTTGGGGAAAAAAAACTATTTGTTGAGACGGAAAAAAAGATATCAAATTTCTACCAAGATAACTCGAGGTTCCAACCAACAAGAATCCTAATGAACCTAAAAAAAGGATAACAGCCCAGCAGAAATTACTTGTTTTTCGAGCCCCCGTTATAGGTTCTATCCATATATGTTCTGATCGACAACTCATACTTTATCCAGTTGCTTTTTTTTATTGAGAAAATACCCCAAATTTGACTTTAGTCCGTTTGTTTCCGAAGTAACCCGCATCAACTAGTACTAGTTTGATGTGAACCTTTAGGAGTAATTCATTAAATTGGTTAGATCTAAACTAATAACATACCCTTCGTATGATCTCACTAAAGATAGCCACATGCATATAGATAGACCAACTTTACAGTTCAGCCATCCGCCGATTCGGGTCTGAAAATCACTATAATATAGTATTTTCTGGAGACATAACGGTTTTTCGGCGGAAGCCCCTTATACCAATTTGTCTAAATGGATATCTGTGTTATGATACAAGCGTAAATTTTGAAAAAAAAAATAGATGAGATTTTGTGCCATCGGCTCTAAACAATCTTGTTTTTTTGAACATGAAGAAATAAAGAAGCCATTGCGATTGCCGGAAATACTAGGCCTACTAAAGGGACTAAAACAGAGGGAAAGTTAAGAGTTGTCATAGAATGGGTACCTCGATTTACTATTTGTACCTGTTATTTTTATTTGGATTTTATATTTATTTATAATTTAGAATATAAAGATATCTTATTATATATAAAGAATAAAGTTATTATAATTATAATAATTTGATAATTCTAAATTAGAATTATTATTACTTTTTTACTTTACTTAATATCTTTTTTTACTTTACTTACTTAATATCTATTTCTATTCTATTAATAATTAAGTATTAAGTATAGATATAAGTATATATCTAATCTAAGTGAGTATATAATGTAGTTTTTCATTTCATCTCTTCTTTCTACATGAAAGATTTGAAAGAATATGGATGAGATTTTATTCATTTTTTGTTCTTGTCTTCGAATTCAAATTTCATTAATAGAGGTTTCTTTATCAATAATCAGAAATATAGAAAAAAGGGGCAGATTTTTTATTTTCTGTGACTTTTGATTCTTTGATACAATTAGATCTTATGTCAACAAAGACAACCCTATTCGTCTAATTTTGATTCAAAGGAAAGAAAGTGTGGAGTTGAAATAACTCACTCAAAACGCTTTTTAAAGTATTACGTGGTACGATTAGATCGAATAAGCCCTTCTGAAATAAATACTCAGACGCTTGTGAACCGTCGGGTACTATTTTATTCAATGTTTGTTCAATTACTCTTTTACCCGCAAAGGCAATGTAGGCATTGGGTTCGGCAATAATTATATCCCCCAACATACCAAAACTAGCTGTCACCCCACCGGTAGTAGGAGATGTAAGGATTGGTACATAGAATAACTTTTTATTTGATTGATAATCATATAAAGCAGAAGATATTTTAGCCATTTGCATCAAGCTCAAACTTCCTTCTTGCATGCGTGCCCCTCCAGAAGCACACACTATAATAAGAGGTAGAAATTCTTTAGTAGCGTATTCAATCAAACGGGTAATTTTCTCCCCCACTACGGATCCCATACTACCTCCCATAAACTGAAAATCCATAACCGCAATTGATACGGGAATACCATTTAGTTGGCCTATGCCTGTTTGAACAGCCTCGGTTAATCCTGTTTTTCTTTGATAAAAATCGATACGCTTTTTATAAGGCTCCTCCTCCGAATGAAATTGAATGGGATCCAGAGAGACCATGTCTTCATCCATAGGCTCCCAAGTACCCGGATCGATCAAAAGTTCAATTCTATCTGAACTACTCATTTTCAAATGATATCCACATTGTTCACAAATATTCATTTTTGATAGAAAACTTTTCTTATAATTTAATCCAAAACAACTTTCGCATTGAATCCACAACTGCCTGTATTTTTTAGTTACATCCAGATCCGTAGAACTTTTTCGTATAGTTTTCCTTCTGGCATTCTCGTTTTTACTACTATTTCCACTTCCACCACAAATGGAATTAGAAATGTAATTGTCACTACCACTTAGAATGTAAGTATCAAGACAGATGTGAGACTGAAGATAACTGTCAATGCAACTATTAATGTGATTATTCCAAGTATATTGAGTATCATCCATGTAACGATCGTGGTGGGAATTCTTACTCTTAGATCCATTATTCAGATAACTAGAATTCCGATAAAAAGAACTTTCTAGTTCACTCCAAAAAGTATGATTATGATCGTTGTCAATCTCAAAAATATGATTTTCAATATCAAAATAGATAGAATAACTGTCCCCATTACTATCTTTAACTAAAAAAGTCTCATCAGAGATGAAATTCCAAATGTCTTTGACGCCAAAAAAAAGATCAACATTACTGTCATGACCACCCCAA